CACCCCTTACTCTACCATTATTATAGGGGTATGGGGCTCGAGACAAAGAAAGATCAAGGCAGCATATCAGTTTTTCCTTTATACTTTACTTGGATCTGTTTTTATGCTATTAGCTATTCTGTTGATTCTTTTCCAAACAGGGACCGCCGATTTACAAATATCATTAACCACAGAATTTAGTGAGCGGCGCCAAATCTTTCTATGGATTGCTTCTTTCGCCGCTTTCGCCGTCAAAGTGCCTATGGTACCTGTTCATATTTGGTTACCCGAAGCTCATGTAGAGGCGCCTACGGCAGGATCCGTCATCTTGGCAGGAATTCCTTCAAAATTGGGAACCCACGGGTTTTTAAGATTTTCAATACCCATGTTTCCCGAAGCAACACTTTGTTCCACTCCTTTCATTTATACTCCAAGCGCGATTGCTATAATATATACTTCCTTGACCACTTCAAGACAGATCGATCTTAAGAAGATCATTGCTTACTCCTCAGTAGCCCATATGAATCTGGTGACTATTGGTATGTTTAGTCGGGCGGCGGCCGTTAGGTCACCTATTTTTAGTTATGGACACACAAGACAAGGCCAAAACATGTGTGCCGGGCGTGCGACCCATCAACCTACTAGCAATGGGGGAGAAAACATAGCATGTCGCAACAAAAGCTTGATTCAAGGCGTCAGCAAAACATTGCCGTCTGTTTCAAAAACTTCAGCCCCTTAGCGCCCCGGGACGGGAGTGGGGGACACCCTACGCGCAGGCAACAGCAGCACCGGCTCTACGAAGTCAGAATCGAATCTTTGTGTTGGCTTTCCCAATTCATTCGTGAATAAGAATTCAAGGGCTAGAAGCGAGCGCTTCTTATTATTTTAAGCTATGTTGGCGTGGCGGAAATGAACGAAAAGCGAGATGAACGTGCTATTTTCAAATCGATTGATAGATAGATAGCCTGATCCGTTCTGATAGATCGAAAGAAATAGAGGGAATCCATCAATAAAATAATAAGGGGAAATCTCCTATTTCTATCTATTGATAAGAAAACTTTTCTTGATCCATCTGAAAGATATCGATATCTATCTGATGGAGTCTACATCGCATCGTACGTAGAGCGCCCAAGCTTTAGGCCAGCTCAGTTCTCCTATCCATCGGTCCAATGCACTGGGCTCATCTCATGGATGGAGGGCAAAGAAAAAATGTAGTTGTGTTGTTGCTGTTCGCCGCCTCGACGCATTCCCTTCTCTCCCCGGCATCGTCCCACACAGAAAGAAAGAGCGCAGAGCCCCGGCCCGACCTGTAGTGTAGGTCCTATAACGTAAAGCGAGGAGTTGAGCCTGAACTGGCGAACCGAAGTCACTTTCGGAACCATACTTCCTACAGCTAACACGTGTCCAGCGGGAACGCGCAGCGCAACATAACGTAAGCTGCTATACCGAATCCCCCGCTGGCCATTGGGGACCGAGTGGTAAGGCCATGATCCGCAGGGGAACGGATCACTCATTCTTCCATTGGGGACAGGTGCACGAACGACAACTCCAAACGTCACACATCCGTCGCCTACTTACCGTTTAGGTGGCACCAGCGAGATCCAGCTAAGGTAAGGAACTTCGTGTCGCGGCTGCCCCACTCCGCCGCGGTCTCATGAACTGAACTTCGTTGCCTTCCCGCGCGCGGAGCGAATAGGCGCTGTGCTGTGGATCAGTTTTGGGGCGGGGGCGAAGAGAGACCACAAGAATTATTCATTTGGATCGACGAGCTTTTTCAGCCCCAAAACTAAGAATCAATGGAATGTATGTCTATCCATGAACATCCATTCTATCTGTATATCTAGGGGATCTCTCTAGACATATCAAATTGTTTTATGGCACGATATGATCGCCTAGCCGTAGCCGCATATTGAGCGCTGCAGATATGCGGGATTTCAGTTGGATCAGATCAAAAGCTTTGCCAGAAGCAAGACGAGGAAGCAGAGCTGTCGTATAAGCGGTAGCTTCCCTCGACCTACTAAACAAAAATACAACAGTCGCGACCTACTTTGATTCAAAACTAAAGAAAGGCGAAGGGTTTGGCAACAAGCAAACGGCTTTCTATCATAGTAGCAAGGGTTCCAAACCTTAACCACTTAAGTTAAGTACCAAAGGCTGCTTTCGGTTGGTAAATAAGGGGGCTGTTCACTACAAGCTATCAGCGCTGTCTTAGATTGAACGTCGACTTATCTTATTGCCGTTCAATCTCTAAGGCGGGTTTACGCTGAGAACGGAAGAGTGTTCGTGTCAAAAGGTGAACAACGCCAACGCTTCTAGAGTTCGCAGCTTTTCCCAGGCCGGAGAAGGGCTTATACAGCTCGCCTTTGTTTGATATGTTCATTCAGTACCAATACAAACTAAAACTACACCAAAGTGGAAAGGCCCCTATAGAAGCTAGAAGTAACCTCTAGTAGTCTAGTAGTCGGCCTAACCAAAGCAAAGCGTCACGACAACAGAAAATTACCCTTATGAATGGAATCTAAAGTAGGGGGCTTAGCCGCCCGCCTACCAATCAAAGAGGCTGAGAGTAAGCGTAAGCTCTTCGAGCTTCCCTTCATTCGCTTCGCGGGAGCCGCACAACACATAGCTGGCTTTCAGAGGGCCCATACTACCTGCCTAACCCCTCGCTCCGAGGGACCGTAGATCGGAACGTTATAAACCACCCCATTCATCTAAAAGAGAGGGGAAGGGGCCTATGTATTTGCATGACTCCTGCGGATTTTACCCTATCTACACCCGGAGCCAATCTCCTATCGGTCCTGCCACCACGCCGCAGAACGGGAGCTCGTGTGCTTTTATTTCTGGCGTAACAGCGGTGGGACGTAAAAAAAGATTACGGTCGCGTAACATAAGGGCCAGAGGTACGGTAAACTCGGCCAAAATATGACACCCGAAGGGAGGGCCCGGCGCGCACAATCCTATCCTCGTCCGAGTTTACCCCTTGCACTTCGGACAGCCGTCCATAGCATCATAAGGAGGACCTCCCTCTCGGGGTAAAAAAATGGTACGGTACATAGGAGGCTGGTCCTTTCTCAACGTGGTGTATAGCACGAAAAACCTTTCGATGCAAGATAGGGCCGTTCACATTTAAGAAGATAATCAACCCTTTCTTCTCTTCTTTCTCTTTCTCGAGGGGGAAAGAGAAATAGGTTCTTATGGAGGGGGAGGGGGAACTTTCCGGCGCTTTTTTAAAATCCTCCACAGCATCCAGGATCACAAGTGGAACGCTAAGCAGGGGGGAGGGAAAAGGCTTGGGCTGGGCCTACCTATCCCGATAGGACCTCATAAAGGAACGGGAGCTGTTGAGAGGTTCCATATTGCCGAGCCGAAGGGCAGCACTCCTGTACGTGATCGTAGTATGTCACGTCGTCTCGTCCCCGCTGCATTGAAAAGTACCTATGCACTATCTCCGGTTCACTGATAAGGAAGATAGAGTTTGTTGGGGCGGGGGTCTACGATGTGATACTCAAGTATGACCCGGGGGGATAAATGCTAACTCTGGTTAGAAAGCAGGAACCATTATGTAAATCATTTCGGGGGTTTACAGATCAGATCTCTTATACTACCATCGATCGACAGAGCGGAACGACCAGAAAAAAAGTGAAGTTAGAAAGCCGTATGATAGGCGGTAACTATCTTGTACGGTTCGGGGGGTAATCGGCGTACTCCGATCAGTGGGGGGGGAATCTTTGGCTCTATCGAACATACAGGGAATTGGAGGTAGCATTCCACCGATGTTAAGTCATGGACTGGTTCCTTCAGCCCTTTTTCTATGTGTTGGTGTTCTATATGACCGACATAAGACTCGACTCGTAAGATATTACGGAGGTTTAGTGAGCACCATGCCGAATCTCTCTACCATTTCCTTCTCTTCCACTTTGGCCAATATGAGTTCACCTGGTACTAGCAGCTTTATCGGGGAATTTCCCATCTCAGTAGGAGCTTTCCAAAGAAATAGCTTAGTAGCCACATTAGCAGCGCTTGGGATGATTTTAGGCGCGGCGTATTCCCTTTGGCTATATAATCGTGTGGTTTCTGGAAATTTAAAACCCGATTTCCTAAATAAATTCTCCGATCCAAATGGCAGAGAAGTTTCCATATTTATACCTTTTCTTGTTGGAGGGGCGACCGTCCGTTGAACTACCAAAGAATAAAGGGTAAACCAATGTGATCATGACATTGTAGGTGCTTGCGATGGGGCGGATGCGACTTCCCTCAGTTGGTTTGGGTGGTATAGCCCGTTGCAGAAGTCCCCCCTTTTTTTTTTCAATTTCTTTAGTCTTTAGGGAGCGGCTTGACTAATAAAATAAGGCTCGCGCAGGGGCGCTCACGTTTTTTGGCTGAGCCGTATCTTGCTGGGTGGGACCGAGAGCAAGAAAGGAAGGGGGGCAACCATGCATGGTACTTCTCGACCGTGTCTCCGAGGGACAGTTGAACGAGCGACTCATGAATGCTGCCGGGTTGGATGAGCCAATAACTCGAACGCGTTCGGTCTGTTTTTTGAGCAAGAATCACAGCGTTACCTTACCTTCACCATGATACGGACTCCAAGTTCTTATGGCAGAGCGCGAGGAGATTTTTCATCAATATGATGATGGGAGTGGAAACCAGAAGCACGACCGACCGGGGTCTTCGTGGTCCAAGATAAGAAAACCTTCAGTAACAGTAGTAACGTAAGCATGAGACTCTTTGGTAGTACCGGTGAACCAGATGGCCGCGGCGATGGAATCTGGGACGGAGGACTCGTAGTATCTCTCTAGATCAGGCAAAAGCGAAAGACCCCCTAACGTAACGTAATTCGAATGGGGGCTGACCGCTGAGCCCACTCTGGCCTCGCAGGGCGGGCCCCCGTGGTTTCGAGCTGGAGCTGCCATAGCTTATGGCTAGAGCAATGGGAGGGGCCCCGGCATAGAAAACAGTAAGGATAACGAGCGCTCCGCCCGCTTGGCGGGCGGCAGGAGCAGCGGGCAAGTGCTTGGTAGGCCAACAGCCCAGTGAACCGGGCGGGGCACTCGACGAAAGGGGGCACACTGAGCAAGTACGAGAAATTGGCCCCGCTCCGCTTTATTAAAAGCAAGGACCACTACGGGGGGTCAAACCAAGGACCTATGGAAGTCGGGGCTCGTCCCCGGTCAATATTGGATCAAACAATAGAGGGCCGTAGCACTGACCTATTTTTTTTTTTTGATTCAATACAATAGGGGAAATCTCGTAAAGTTCCCTACCGAGACAACAGACACACTCTCAATGGATCCTCCGCACGCTGGGCATACCTCTTCTGTGCGTCTTTCTCGTGGCGGGAACAGAACAACAGGGAAAGACCCGGCCGACCTGCCCAGGGCTCGAGGGCGAGCTTTATTTAAGAGAGAATGGGGAGTGAATCGAAAGGCTTCCGTTTTCGTTCTTGGTTTTTTGGGGCTTTCGGTTCGGGCTCCTCTCGATCTTATTCGTAGTTGGGAAGGGGGAAGGAGTCTAAATCAATGGACATTAATGAACCATCATTGATGGACGTTGCACATGACACGATCAATTCGACTCAGGGTCCGGCGCTAATAGAAGTTGCTTACTCTCCTAGTAGCGAAGGAAAAAGGCAGGGCTTTATTCGTAGTAATAGTGGGCAGGTCTCATGAGATCTATGTCGGCCGTCGGAATCAAATGAAGGGGTCGAAGGACCATTCGATTCATTAAGGGGCATAGATCTAGGCCTCTTTGTTTGGTCAATCACCAAAAAAAAGGTTTGGAACTCTTGCCGTATTTCTGCATATCATTCTTTATTCGGCCCGCCTCAAACAAAATGATAAAAAAGAAAGGATAGGACTCTTGATTCGAAGTCACTACGAAAGGGTCGGTCAATAGCATAGCTCTTTATTTCCCCGGTCTCCTTTCGAAGGAAAGGCCTTCGCATTCCTAATCCGGTAGGGGGCCGGACGGCTTTGTTTGCCCCAGCTTGGCTAATCGCATCCCCGCGCAACGACATTCTTTGTGCGCCCCTTACCGTTCTCGCTCAGTCTTTGCAACGGCTGGGGAGGCTGTCGTAGAAGCGAAGCCTATCGCCACGCCGACCATCAAGAGATTGGGCCCCTTCTCAAAGATTTGATGGAATGGCCCAGCCCACCCAAGAACGCTTATGTAATATGGGAACTCATGGCTGGAAACAATCCTTATGGTTTTGATATCCGGTAGGGATAATCAGAATAAAAGTCCAGGTCGGTTGGTGAGCCTAGTGATAGGAGACTATCTAGCTTGGTTCGGAGAGCACTTGTTGGGTAAAAGATTTTTTTGTTGCTAAATGTTACGGCCTAAATGCTGAACTATTGACCCTACTTGTTCGGATGGGTGTTCACCCCAAAGTGTTCCCGGACCGCATGCATACATACGTAAGTAACTTAGTGCAACATGGCAAATTTAATTGAGAGGAATCAGCAAAGAAAAGAAAAACGGGTCAACTAACTTATGTGTATTTTTGAGAGATTGTCCTCGGCTCGGGCTGAGGAGTGTCCGCATGAGTTCGTTGAGGTGTCTACACAGGTTCGAAGACGCTCTTTTATATTCTGTCGAGAGTTCGGATTGCTCCACCTAAGTAGAACGAAAAGAAGGAATTGGAAATGAAAAGGGGGAGCCAGATCGCTTCCGGTAGCTTGCTGACTCTCCTAGTAAGAAGAAAAGGCTCTTTTGCGAATTCTTTAGATCTGGGTAGAGTCTCGCTCAGTAAAGAGGGTTGTAAATTCTTAAGATCATGATAAAGTCCCCTTTACTTTCTATTCTATTAGTAAAGCGCTAGCGCGCCCCCTTCCTTTACTTTAGAAGCCGTTGCTTGTTTGGGTCGAGCGTCTTCAAACCTCCTCTGATTCCGATAAATCGGTCAAGCCCCTCGACTCACCTCTCTATCTATATATAAAAACCCCTCCCCGGAGGAGAGCGGAAGCTCCAGGATGAGAATGAATCCGGGAATCCAGGACATACTCATCCTGATCCACCATGGAATTTTCGGAATCTACAAAAACATTCTAGGAGAGGGCTCGTAATGATCTTCTCAAAGATCACAAGATGCTGAAGTGGCAGGCAGGATAGGGGGAGGACCCGTAGGTTTTTGTGAAAGGGATGCTCTTATCATGTTATTGCTGAAAAGAAAAAGAAAATTCCTCTATTTTTTTTTATGTCGATTCATCCATACTTCCATTCTTTGTAGAGGGAGGCTAACTGCTTGCCGGCTGGGAGCTGTATGAGCGGTAACGTCCACGTACGGCTCCGTGAGAAGGGCGGTGGACAGAAATGGCCTTGTTGTACCTCACTCTCGTCTTCAATGGGGTCTGCTCTTTTTTTTTTGGGAGAGTATGCCAATATGATCTTAATGAGGTGCGGGGCTTTGCATCTGACATTCGTTGGGCTTCCCGGGAGCCTGCGTCCCGGCGTTTTTGTGCATGCAATAAACCCCTCCGGCCGAAGACTAGTGGTAGGTGGTCCCGCAGAGCTTTCGGAGAA